TGCCGAAGAAAAAACTACTCGAATAAAGGGCAGAATTAATACAGATCAAACTAACGATATTAAGCATAACAGACATTTTGTTCTTGGAGATAATTGCATTTTGATTGAATTTTTGATATAAGGAAAAAGGAAGAAAGTAAGTAAGGTAGACAAAAAATCCTTCTTTTTCTTTGAACCCACCCAATCAAAAATCCTCCAATTCTCAAAGGAGAATAGAAGAAATCATACTTTCATACAATATGTTAATTGAATTCTATGTAATGATCAATAAATTCAGTTCAATTCTAGATCTATATGTATCAAAATCCTAGCACCAATCTATTCTATATATATAGATATTTGGACTGGAGTTGACAAACAACCAATACCAATATTATTGTTTCTTTGTGTAGATTAGAAATTGAAATGGGGCGTGGCCAAGCGGTAAGGCAACGGGTTTTGGTCCCGCTATTCGGAGGTTCGAATCCTTCCGTCCCAGCGCATATCCATTTTTTTATGCTCTATTATTCTGATAGAAAGAAATTATTCTGATAGAAAGAAGTAGGGGAATGGATAGGCGTTAATCCATATTAATTTAAATATATGTGTCTGTTCGAATCGCATTAACAAATGATCAAGTTCCATAACATATTTCTATATGATATGGAGCCAATGTTTTTTCTTTGAATCTCATTTTATTTAGGTATTTCGTGTTTGGCTCTAATGAAAAATTGGAAATCTATGTAACAATTTAGGCAGAGGTGAGTTATCCTATCCTTTTTATTCACTTTATGACAAGAGTCGATTATTAAAATATTACTCAACCCCATGTTAAAGTTAAACAAAATCCATACCATATAATCATAAAAAATCAGGAAATGTTTAGCTTATATGGTATGGATCGTTCGACAATAATTTTTGGATTTTTGTGAACAAGATTTGTGATCCTTTAAATTATTCAATTTTTGAAACTGAAATTATTCAATTCAATATTCTAAAGTATCTATCACAGTGACAACTGTTCAGTCTATCTGATAGATACGAAAACCCCTCCCGATTTTTTTTTCGATTTTGATTTTCGTAATCAGATGAAGAGAATAAAGATTCAAATCTTAACTTATATCATTTTTTTATACATCTCATGAAAAAAAATTGGATTTCTTTCTTCTCTTCTTTTCTTTGATCTATTTATCTATTTTCAATTAAATCAGTGATGAGTCAATTCCAAAAGAAAGACTTATCTTCCCATGAAGATCAAACGTGATGCTTATTGTTCAATTTTATTTAAATAAAATAATGATGTCTAAATAGGAAACTTTTTCAATTTCAATTCAAAATATATTTAATAAATATTTTGAATGATCCCTTGTAAGTGGAATCTTTGGTACTCAAAAAGTAGAAAATCATTTAATCTATCCTATTGAGTCACTTGAAGATGCAGATTCAAAAAGGTATTCGTTTCTATATTTCTATTTCGTTCTATTATCTATTATCTATAGGTTATTTATGTATGTTAAAGATGCTGTCTTGTTAAGACTTTTTCAGAAAAATCGTTCCACATATCATATATAGAAGAAGAAGTTTAGATTACGATGTCTATGGACAGTTGAACTAATGACTATTCATGATTCCATAATTGAATCAATTCCATACCGGTTCCAAATTAGAGGAATATTATGGTAAAACTTCGTTTGAAACGATGTGGTAGAAAGCAACGTGCGACTTGAAGGACACGATCCGTTGTGGATTTTTACATCCACCATTTTTGATTTATCTAGAAATGAGGGTGCTCTTGGCTCGACGTTGTTTGCTCTGTTAGACTCGAACCCTTCGTTTTTTGTTGGGTTGTAAATAGTCCACGATGAAGCTCGAGTAGAAAGGATTAATTCATTTCTCGGGGGCAAGGATCTAGGGTTAATGCCAATTAATCAATTGGAACAACTTCGTAAATGTATCTTCCATATATAGGAATCGAAAGGATCCAATTCGAGCAAGTTTCCAATTCAAAAGCAAAACTTGTTGGAATTGATCAAACTTTTTCTTTTCGATTCAAAGTGTATCATGCGTGAATCAACTGTCCATAGGATTCTTTGCTAGAAAGAAATCAAAAGGGTATGTTGCTGCCATTTTGAAAGGATTAAGAAGCACCGAAGTAATGTCTAAACCCACTGATTTAAAATAAGGATAAAGAACCTAAGAACAAGGAAACACCATTTTAATTGTCTCGGTAGTCTCAATAACTGGATCAGACTAAAGAATCTAAATAGAATTTAAACGAGACAAACAAAAGGGAGTAAAGACCACTCAATAAACGAAATTGACTAAAGATTTTTCCTTTGAGCTATTTGAGAGTTATCCAACTTGAGTTATGAGTACGAATGGTTTCTTTTTCATTTTCAGTAAAAAAAAAAAAGACTGAAATCATAGTCTAATAGGCCCATTTGTCATTTAATTGCTTAGAATTGTATACAAAGACAAACCTTTGAAGCAAATCATTTTTTCTCGAGCCGTACGAGGAGAA